TCGCTCAAGAAAGACTCCAGAAGATATTAATTGTAAATAAGAAGACTGTTTACGAATAAACAGGAATAGATATTCGAATTCATATACATAAGAATTATGTAAGAACCAAAAGAATCTTTTCTTTCTTTTTGAAAAGACGTAAATAAATTTCTTTGAAGTAATGAGATTATTCAAATTATGAGATTCGTGGAAAAACAATCGCAATAAATGCAAAGAAGGAACATCTTTGATCCAGCATTGAAGGATTTGAACCAAGATTTCCAGATGGATGGGATAGGGTATTAGTAGATCTGACACATAATTTAAATGTAATAATTTATCCTCTAAAAAGGGAAATATTGAATGAATAGATCGTAAATTCTGATATTTTGGTATCCTTTTTTCTTCAAGGGAAGATACTAATCGCGATGAGAATGGAATTTCCAGAATGACTCCAAAACCTTCTGATACCATTTGAGAATAAAAATGAGAAGAAAAAGAATTCTTGTGACCCCAAAATCCATTTTGGTTAGAATCATTCACCGAATAAATCAAAGGTTTCTGTTGATACATTCGAGTAATTAAACGTTTTACAAGTACTAAACTAGATTTATTGTCATAACCAATAATTTCCACAGGTTCATAAAAAATCAAACTATTGAAGCTATGATAATGAGCAAGTGAGTAAATATACTCTTGAAGGAGTAGCGGATAGAGGAAGTTTTGTTGCCAAAATCTATCTTTTTTAAATCTAAATATCCTTGTAATTCTGCCATTTAAATACATTTCTACTGTAACCAAAAAAGGGAGGCACTTCTTGTGTTATGAAATGATACTATAGTGCAATATGGTCAGAACGGCGTATACGTATGTTGTGTTTCTCTTATACTCTTATACTAAAATACTATTTAGAATAAACTATAATAATAAGAATAAAATAAAAAGTAAAAGATTATAGAAAAGTAAGAACAAATAAAGAATATATACCCCGGAGACAGAGAGCCTAATCTACAGATCTTTTTCCTTTCCCTTTCTATCGAATTTGGTTTTCTTTTCCTTGTTAATATAACAAACAAGGAATAAAAATAAGAAAAAGGGGTAAAAATAGTTTATTTTCGCAACCCAATCACTCTTTTGATTTTGGAAAAAAAGATTATTTTTTTATCACTATACTATTTCTTCTACATATCGGTCTCCAATCTACAATAAAGAATAATTAGGATTAAGAAAAAAAGAAGAAATGGTCCACTAACAATTCAAAAGAGAACCTTTTCCCACATCAGGCACTAATCTATTTTTAACGATTAATTAGTAATTTGATCGGGTAATCATTCAAATTAAGAAAGGAAGCTCGTTGCTTTTTTGTCTTACTCAAATTGGAGCCTTAAGGCTCTATCCATTTATTCACTAGACCCGAAATACTTGACTAAACTTTAAAAATTTTAGAAAATATTCTTCTTTTTTATATTTTTGATTCTTTTTACGACATGCTTTTTTTTCCATTCATTACCTTTCAGGATCAGTCGCGGTCTTATAAACTCTACCAATAGTCTAGACGAATTCCTTCATCCAAATGTGTAAAAGATCATAGTCGCAATTAAAAGCCGAGTACTCTACCGTTGAGTTAGCAACCCAGATCAATATGAAGTGTAGATATGATCGAAATAAAAAAAATCTAGCAAACTCATTCATTTTACTCAAATGAAGGAAATGGCCAATAGGAAATGTAATGGGGATAAAAAGATCTATTTATATACGATCAAATTATATTTGTTTGATACACCATTGTCAATATGAATGGACTTTTTAGAAAACAAATTTCTATAAAATTTATTGAAATTTGTTAAACTTTGATCGGAAAAAAAAGAAGTAATAAGGAAAAGGTAGAGATAGAAAAAATAGTGGCTTTCTTTAATCAAAAAAAGAAAGGTACAATACAAATACAATAAGAAAGGTTACCCCCCCTTGTTGGGGGGTTCACAAAAAGAAGCAAGAAAAAAGAAATACGAATAATAAAAATACTAATAAAATAAGTATGAATAGAACAAGAAAAGAAGAAATTTTGAATAAAGAATTACACAAAGATAGGTACTAGTTACCCTATACTTTTCCTTTTTTTATTCATGATTCTTGTTTTTCTTTTCAAAAGAAATTCGAAATTCTTTAAAGAATTCTGCTTTCCTTAAAATATCATAAACAGTTCCTGTGGGTTGAGCCCCTTTTTCAAGGAAATCTAAAATAGCAGGAACATTTGAATAAGTTTGATTCTTTATCGGATCATAAAAACCCACCTTTTGAAGATCTCTTCCTTCTCTTCGGGATCGAACATCAATTGCAACGATTCGATAGATGACTCATTGGGATAGATGTAGATAAAAGATGCCCCCCCTAGAAACGTATAGGAAGTTTTCTCCTCATACGGCTCAAGAAAAAATGATTCTAATTTCTAGAATTTCTCTTTCTATCTATATAAATAGAATAAAGTATAAATAGAATAAAGAGAAATGGATCCATAAAGAATTAGGTTGTAATTTGAGCCTTTTTCCTTCTTTACAGAAAACGAAATTTCATTTGTACTCCTAACTCAAGTTGGATAGTTTTGAAAGAGTTCGAAAGGGAATCCTTCGAATTTATTGAGCTGTCTCTAACCTATTTTTTTCTCCTTTCGGATATCTTTTTTTTTACTCATTATGATCCAATTGTTGAGACAAGTTAAAATAGTGTTTCCTTGTTCCGGAATTTGTTGTCTTTGCTTTGCGCTTTGTGAAATCATTAGGTTTAGACATTACTTCGGTGATCCTTACTCCTTTTTCAAAAGGCAGCAACATACCCTTTGTTCTTTCTATGGAAAAGGTCAAAATCATGCGAACGATTGATTCCTTTGTGATACACTCTTGATCTAAACAGTTTGAAAATTTCGACAAATTTGATCTTTTTTCATTTCAAACTTGTTCAAAAACGAACCTCCCCTTTTATATATTGATGATATATTTACAAAGTTGGTCTAACTTATTGATTGTCACTAACCCTAGATTATTTCCCCGATAAATGAATGAATCATTTTTGCTCGAGCTCCATCATATGCTATACCTTTCTATACCATTAATATCTTTATTTAGCAACCCAAGACAAATTCAATCAGGTTCCTAGCAGAACAAACTATGTCGAGACAAGAGCATCTTCATTCGTATAGAAAATGGTGGATGTCAGAATCCACATCCAATCATGTCCTTCAAGTCGCACGTTGCTTTCTACCACATCGTTTCAAACGAAGTTTTACCATAACATACCTTTAATTTTAATTTGGAACCGTATGCAATTGATTCAATATGGAATCATGAATAGTCATTGGCTGAACCAATACATAAGAATCTACACTTATCTATAAGTGTTTATCCGGAAAGGATTTAACTTAAAATTACCCCATATTTTCTCATGTGAATAATATCACATGAAAAAAGAAGTTTTAAGCAAACTTATTTACATCTTCAACAGATCTTTCGGGATTGTCCATACTGAAAGATCTCTCTTTTTCGTTAAAAAAAAATAAATTATAGAAACCTCAAAAAAAGACTTTGACTTTACTTTCATTTAAATGAAAAAGAAATCCTCATGAATGGAGAAAAGTTTTGAGCCACTTTAACTAAATACTATACTAACTAATAACTAAATAATAGACTAAAATAAATATTTTTTTATTCAATTATAGAATAATAAGATAATATTCATAAGCAAAATATAAAAGATATACAATATATATGTCATAATAATGTATTTATATATTCTAATATTAATATATTCTAATATTAATATCTTAATTGAAAATATTCATAATGAATATTTTTTCATTTTTTATTTATGAAATATGATTTTATGATTCTAATATTATGATTTACTTCTTTTTTAGCATCTCAAATTGAATCTGATTTTCATTTAATTTAAAAAAGAGAGATAGTTTGAGAATAAAGTTTCTTTGTTTTCATTAATATGGAGTAGAAAAAAGTAGAAAAAGTAGAGAAAATAAGAATCCTCAAATTCTGATCTTTTTGCATCCATTTCCATCATATAAAACAAAGAATCGTTAACGAAAGTAATCACAAATAGTTAAGAATAAAAGACTTTAGTAATAAAAATAAAAAAGTAAAAAAAAAGATATAATCATTCTTAAAATTCAGATTGTATAACATTGTATCCAACATTAAACAGAAATTTGTTGAATTAGATTTTCAATAGATCAATAGAGAAGAATCTTTCGTTTCTGATGCAAACGATCTGGGACGGAAGGATTCGAACCTCCGAGTAACGGGACCAAAACCCGTTGCCTTACCGCTTGGCCACGCCCCATTTTTATTTGGTCTAAGAAAAACTAAGATAAATATTGGTTATTCGTCAATAACCAACCAAAAGAAATATAGGACATGTTGTCACTAGGATTCAACACAATAGATAGAGAATCAAAAAGATTAATTGATCATTACTTAGAATTCAATTAAGATATTGTATGAAAATAGAATTCCTTGTATTCTTATTTGATTGGGGAGAAGTCAAATAAAAAGAAGAATTTCTTTCTTTTATCTCTGCCTTTTTATTTTCAATTTTCCCTCAGAAAAATAACTCAATCCAATCTGATAATTTCTTATCATTTCAATTTCATTTGAATCTTTAAGAACAAGAAAAGAATATTTGTTATGTTTAATATCTTTAGTCTAATCTGTCTCTGTCTTAATTCTACCCTCTATTCGAGTAGTTTTTTATTCGCCAAATTGCCCGAGGCTTATGCCTTTTTCAATCCAATCATAGACTTTATGCCGGTTATCCCTTTACTTTTTTTTCTCTTAGCCTTTGTTTGGCAAGCTGCTGTAAGTTTTCGATAACAAAAAGATGATATTTTAATTCTGAAAATAAATAAGATTCAGATAAGTCTGGACATTAGAAACCCTCGATTCAAAAAGCGAAATTTTGGTATTTTCTATTTTATATTGAATTTGAATAAGGGAAGGGGCGATTATCTTTAATCAGATAATCAGCTTAGTACTTTTGTTCTGACCTTTCCTTTATAAGATCCCATACAATATCTAATTATAGATATGGATATATGGCAAGAAATTTTTGGTAAGGAAAAAATATGAATCTTATTACATTAGAAAGAAATTCGTGAAAATAGATGAAAAAAAACTTCCTTTTTTTCATCTTTAGAGCGTCATATAGTCATATAAAAATAGCGTAAAATAGTGTATAGGGTGTGTCATAAAATAGGTGATCTATTTCCTTAAACAAAAAATGATCTTATCTTATCTTGGAGATTTTTAATGCTGACTCTTAAACTATTTGTTTACACAGTAGTAATATTCTTTGTTTCTCTCTTCATCTTCGGATTCTTATCTAATGATCCGGGGCGTAATCCTGGGCGTGAAGAATAAAAAAGAGATGAGATTCATTTTTACTTTTTCCTTGATTTTTTCATAGGTAAATGTATAAATAAAATGTATAAATAAATGGAATAGATGCTAGAAGATTCATAAAATAAAAGAATCAAAATTTATTCCAATTCTAAAATCTTAATTGATCAGAGGGGGTCGGAGAGAGAGGGATTTGAACCCTCGGTACGAATAATTCATACAACGGATTAGCAATCCGACGCTTTAGTCCACTCAGCCATCTCTCCCCATTCCAAATTGGAAATTTATCATGTGATTTTACACGTGAAGTCAAGATTGAGAACAATTTTTATTTTTCTTCAATAATTCGAAAAACAGATCTCTCCAATAGAAAGAATACTTTACTTCTTTTATTTTGTACAAAAGGTTCATTTCCCTGGCCTGGTTAAGTACTTCTTTTGTTACGACGAATAAAAATTGTTATTGAAACAAGAAGAGTAATTTTCATTGCCATTCCTAATTAGTAGGAATTCTTTAAAGAATTCTATTTCTATTCTTTCTATATTATAGACTTTCTATATTATATATTCTATTATTATATTCTATAATAATAGAATATATTAGCTATTTATATTGAAATATTCAAGATTCTATATATATTCTTAGTATATTATACTACCTTATATAGTAATTCCTACCTTATATAGTAATTCCTACCTTATATAGTAATTCTAGTAAATTAGAGTATAAATGAGTAGAAATTAGAATAGTGAGTCTTTCTAGTAAAAGTGTTCTAGTAATTCTATTCTATTCTATAGTAATATAGTACTAATATTTTTCAATCTTTTTCGTCTTTCTTTGATTATTCTTAAGTATAAAATTCGGAAATTGATCAATGAAAAACAAATTTCATTCTAAATGAAAGTTGAAGTTCAGTATTATATTCATATTAATAATGAATATGTAGCGGGTATAGTTTAGTGGTAAAAGTGTGATTCGTTCTATTAACAACTTCAATAGTTAAGGGATCTTTCCATTTTTTTCATATTTAATATTCCGATCAAAAACTTTATTTCTTAAAAAGATTTAATCCTTTACCCCTCAATAGGACATTTGAGGAAAGAATATACATTCTCACGATTTCTATCCAAAAGGCAATCAGAATTTTAATAAAAAATTGGATTATGGAGTCGAGAAGCATAATTTTTTTGAATTGGTTCAATTATTCCAATTCAATGAGTATGAATAAAGGATCTATGGATGATAGTACAAAACTTTCAATCGTAACTAAATCTTCAATTTTTGCGCTGAAAAAGGGGGAAATTGAAGCCAAATAGCTCGAAAATGATGGTTTTGGTTTACTAGAACCCTCGGCTTCTTGTTTCAGCTCGGTAGAAACAAAATTATTTTCCTTAGGATCCTACGAGTAGAAAAGAAATAGGGAACGAAGTAACTAGACTAGAGACTAGAAAGATTTGATAGAATCCCTCTCTTCTATAGGGATCATCTAAAAAGCAAGTAGCTTTAGATGCATTCGTAAAAAAAGCTGACATAGATGTTATGGATCTCATTTTTTCTATGGTAGGAATACACAGATCTTCCATAAAGGAGCCGAATGAAACCAAAATCTCATGTTCGGTTTTGAATTAGAGATGTTAAAAATGATCAACCAACGTCGACTATAACCCCTAGCCTTCCAAGCTAACGATGCGGGTTCGATTCCCGCTACCCGCTATATATTCATTCCTTAACCTACATAGGATATACAGATGCATTATTTTTTTTTATATGCGTCCTTATTTTGTTGTATTCCCTAAATCCGTCTAATCCTTTTTTTTTATGAAAAAAATGCGAAAATAGGAATGAAGAGCGTCCATTGTCTAATGGATAGGACAGAGGTCTTCTAAACCTTTGGTATAGGTTCAAATCCTATTGGACGCAATTTATTTCTATATATCTATTCTAGATATAGAATAGAAAAAAAATAAGAACTCTATTTTCTAAAGGCCTTTTGTTCGAATAAGAAATCTTTATCAAGGATTTCTCTTAATTAAGAATAGAATAAAAAAGATCCATTTACATTTATGTTTGTTCCTGAAGTAGAAAGAGTTCAATCTGTTCCTGAATAGCTTCTTTCAAAAGG